ATTTTATTCTTTGATAAGTCAGTATTGATAATATTTTAACGATTTTTAGTCCTGATTTTCAGGTTTTGTAGAAACCATTACATATATTTTATATGATATATATATATATATATATAAATGTGGGGGCATAAGTCAACACCTACTACAACTTGTTGATTTTGATACGCTCACTCGAGTCTTCCTTGGTTTCGGGGTTTGACAAGGATAAACAGGAATCGCCCAGCGTAGGGGGGTAGGGGGGTTTGCCGCTCAAAAACCAAAAGGGGGTATATAGTATAAAGCTGTATTGAATAAGGATGTGTTATGCACTTGATATAATCATATGCAATGCTTAAGTTATGTCTTTTTATCATTCACTTATATTATATAGTACAAGAGTAAATGTTCCACCTTATTTGTTATTTGAGCCTGCACTCTGAGATGCATAGGAAAGGAAGACTAAAAAAGAGAACGTTATGCATATAAAAGAATGCCCGGCATGGTGGGTAACGAGTCGTATGTACTACACCATTAATCAGATGCCAGTATAATTATCCGTAAGTGGGGTTATGCAGTTATGTTCCTGAAATAGGAACCAGATGCCAGTAATAATTCACTAAGTGCTACCCCCACAATTATTGTCCCTGACCCTATCATGAATATTATGCATTTATATAAACTGGTTGGTGGTTTCTTACTACATTAATAATTGTCCAATAGATGTGGGTTGAGTTATTCAAGGAAAATTTTGAGAACGATTATTGAGGGAGATTCCATCATGTCTTAGTTGGATAATATGTAATATAATAATATTATGGTTTATGTAAATCTTAGTAATTAATACTTGCTTTATGGTTTAATTATGAGATGGTGATTATACATTAATGTACTAATCCATTAATGTAATATTATGCATATTATGTACTATACCATAATCAGAAAATAGTTAAATTTAGAATACTGGCTTTGGGAGCCAGTGGTGGGAGTTAAAATCTCCCTTTTCTGGCGCTAGGGGGGACTTTAACCTCCGATCTTCGGATTACAAGACCGATGCTTTATAGCTAAGCTACTAGGGCAGGCTCATTCTAATGCCTTGTTTTCTAGTCATCCCGCCAGTGGGATGAGGACTAAGAATAATATAAAGTAAAGGATGGATGCAAGTTGTCCAATAATAATAAATGGGTGTTCAACTGGCATGCCTCCAATTCATGTTAAAATAAGTATGTCTGCTACTAAGGTTCAAAAGAGGAGCTGGGTGATTGGTCGGAACGTTAGGCCTCGTTGTTTTGAGGTGTGAAGGATGGGAACCACTATTAGGACAAGAATGGAGAATAGCAGGGCTAAGACTCCGCCTAGTTTATTAGGGATCGATCGTAGGATGGCATAGGCAAATAAGAAGTATCACTCTGGTTTAATATGAGGGGGTGTTACTAGAGGGTTTGCGGGAGTAAAGTTGTCTGGGTCACCTAGAAGGTTCGGGGAGAATAGTGATAGAGATGTGAGGGCAAGTAGAACAACTGCGAACCCCAGTAGGTCTTTGTATGAGAAATATGGGTGAAATGAGACTTTGTCTGCGTCAGAGTTTAGGCCTATTGGGTTATTTGAGCCTGTTTCATGAAGAAAGAGGAGGTGGAGGATAGTGGCTGCAGCAATGATAAATGGGAACAGGAAGTGGAAAGCAAAGAATCGTGTTAGTGTTGCATTATCTACTGAAAATCCACCCCAAATTCATTGGACTAGTTCATTTCCTACATAGGGGACTGCAGACAAGAGGTTGGTAATTACTGTGGCACCTCAGAAAGATATTTGTCCTCACGGAAGAACATAGCCCACGAATGCCGTCATTATAACTAATAGGAGAAGAACAACTCCAATGTTTCAGGTTTCTTTATAGAGGTAGGATCCGTAGTATAATCCTCGGGCAATGTGAATATAAATACAAATGAAGAAGAATGATGCTCCGTTAGCATGGATGTTACGGATAAGTCATCCATAGTTAACATCTCGGCAGATGTGGGCTACGGATGAAAAGGCAGTAGAGATATCAGATGTATAATGTATAGCCAGGAATAATCCTGTAAGGATTTGGGTTACTAGGCATAGGCCTAGCAGTGAGCCAAAATTTCATCATACTGAGATATTGGAGGGGGCTGGTAGGTCAACTAGTGCATCGTTAGCAATTTTAATCAGGGGGTGTGTTTTTCGTAGGCTTGCCATTAGAGGGTTTTTATAGTTGAATAACAACGGTGGTTCTTCAAGTCACTGGTCTCGGTTAAAATCCGAGTGAAAATTATGACTTATTTAGTATCTTTATCATTAATAGCTTTAATTATTGGGTTGATTGCTGTGGCTTCTAATCCGGCACCATATTTTGCTGCTTTGGGTTTAGTAGTGGCGGCAGGGTTTGGATGTGGTGTGTTAATTAGCCATGGGGGATCCTTTTTATCATTAGTTCTTTTTTTAATTTATTTAGGGGGTATACTTGTAGTATTTGCCTATTCGGCTGCCCTGGCAGCTGAACCCTATCCGGAGTCTTGGGGGGACCGCTCTGTGTTGGGTTATGTCTTAATTTATGTGGTTGGTGTAGGTTTAGTAATGAGTTTTTTACACGAGGGGTGATATGAGGGTTCTTGAATAGTAATTGACACTTTTAAGGAGCTTTCTATATTGCGGGGGGATGTTAGTGGTGTGGCTATAATATACTCTTCGGGAGGGGGGGTATTAGTAATTTGTGCGTGGGTATTACTACTAACTTTATTTGTTGTCTTGGAGCTAACTCGGGGGTTAAGTCGGGGCTCCCTTCGGGCAGTTTAAGCTGTGGCTAGTAAAATAGCAATGGTTGTGGATAGTAAGAATATTATTAGGTAAGTTTTAATTATACCCTGTTGTATATCGCTTACTGTTTTAGCCATTGTTACTTGAAGTGAGGCTGTGCCTTTTGGGCCAGCGGTTTCAAATCATGTCTGGTCTACAAGTTGGGTGGCGATTGATTGTCCTAAAGTTAAGTTAAGTTTAGGGGTAAGTCGGTGAATGATTGAGGGGAAGTAGCCTAGTATATTGGAGAAGTGGTGTAGAGATACTTTAGGTATAACTTTGAATTGTTTATTGGTTAGGGCGGCCAGTTCAATGGCAATTAGAAGGCCAATAATTGTTACTAATAGGGCTGCTAGCTTGAGAACGGGGGGTATACTCATGATGGGTGTTTTTGAGGGCAGGAAGTTTGATACAATAATTAATCCAGCGATAATGCTTCCTCAGGCAAGTCGTTTGATGGGGTTAAGAACTGAGGGGTTATTTTCATTAATGGGTGATAGAGGTAGGAATCGAGGGGTGCCCATAGTAACAAAATACACTACACGGAAGCTATAGACTGCGGTAAAGGAAGTGGCAATAAGGGTAAGGATTAGGGCTCAGGCGTTTAGGTGAGAGGTATTTAGGGCTTCAATGATGGCGTCTTTTGAGAAAAAGCCGGCAAGGAAGGGGGTACCTGTTAGTGCTAGGCTGCCAATTGTTAAGCAGGTTGAGGTTAAAGGCATTAAGTTTTGTAGGCCTCCCATTTTTCGGATATCTTGCTCATCATTTAGGCTGTGAATAATAGATCCTGAACATAAAAATAATATTGCTTTAAAGAAGGCGTGCGTGCAGATGTGGAGGAATGCTAATTGGGGTTGGTTTAGTCCAATGGTGACCATTATGAGTCCAAGTTGACTTGATGTAGAGAATGCCACGATTTTTTTAATATCATTTTGGGTGAGGGCGCATGCAGCTGTAAATAGAGTTGTAATAGCTCCCAAGCAAAGGCAGGTAGTTAGTGCAAGACTATTATTCTCTATTAGGGGGTGGAGGCGAATAAGTAGGAAAATTCCAGCTACTACTATAGTGCTAGAGTGAAGTAGGGCAGACACTGGCGTGGGGCCCTCCATGGCAGAGGGCAGCCAAGGGTGAAGCCCAAATTGGGCAGATTTTCCAGTTGCAGCTAAGATTAGGCCCAGGAGGGGGAGGGTTATATCAAAATTTTTTGACAAGAAGAAGATTTGTTGAATCTCCCATGAGTTGAGATTTATTGCAAGCCAGGCTATGGCCATAATTAATCCAATATCTCCTACTCGGTTATATAGGACGGCCTGTAGGGCCGCTGTATTGGCATCTGCTCGGCCATATCATCAGCCAATGAGAAGAAAGGATATGATTCCTACTCCTTCTCAGCCAATAAAGAGTTGGAATATATTGTTTGCGGTGACTAGAAGAATTATGGCCACGAGGAATAAAAGTAGATATTTAAAAAATCGGTTTATGAATGGGTCGGAGTGCATATATCAAGATGCAAATTCAAGAATGGATCAGGTTACATACAGGGCAATTGGTGTAAAGATGATGGAGTAGTGGTCAAATTTAAAGCTAACATTAATGTCAAAGGGGGCGGTGTTTATTCAGTGTCAATTTGTAACAATAGTTTCAGCTCCTTGGTCTAGAAAAATTATTAGGGGTAGGAGACTTACCAGGAATGAGGTGCTTACAGCGGTTTTGACATGTGAAATTGCCCATTTGGGGTTTTGCGGGTTGGGGTTGAGGGTGGTAAGGAGGGGGTAAATGAGGATAGCAATAACCAGGATTAGTGAAGAAGATAGGGTTAGGGTTGTTGGGTGCATAGCTTTTACTTGGACTTGCACCAAGAGTTTTTGGTTCCTAAGACCAACGGATGAGCTGTTATCCTTTAAAAGCGCGAGGAAACCACGGAGTTTAACCGTGGGTTATAAGGATTAGCAGTACTTATTGCCTCGGGCCTTCCTCGGTGAGTAAGGGGATTTTAGCCCCTGTCTTTAGAATCACAATCTAATATTTTATTTAAACTATACTTACAGTAACATCAGCCTCACATAAGTTCCGGTTTTGCGATTAAAAGAATGACTGGGACGAGGTGAAGTGTTATTAAGAGATGTTCTCGAGTGTGAAATGGGGGGAGGCCAGTAATATGGGTTGGTGTTGGACCCCGTTGAGTCATTAAGAAGAGGTATAGGGAGTAACCAGCAGTAATTAATGTACCAGTCCCTGTGAGGAAAATAGTTCAGGGGGATCAGTTAAATAGGGCAGAGATGATAGTTAGTTCTCCTATAAGATTTGGCAGGGGGGGAAGTGCTAGGTTGGCCAGGTTGGCAATGAACCATCAGATTGCGGTTAGTGGGAAAATTATTTGTAGTCCGCGGGCGAGAATTATGGTTCGGCTGTGTGTTCGCTCATAGGCAGTATTGGCCAGGCAAAATAGTGCGGATGATACTAATCCATGGGCAATTATTAAAATGATTGCACCTGTGAAGCCTCATGGGGTTTGGATTAAGATGCCCCCAGCAACTAAGCCCATGTGGCTAACAGATGAGTAGGCAATTAAAGATTTTAAATCTGTCTGTCGCAGGCAAATTGAGCCTGTTATAATAATGCCTCATAGGGCCAGAATAATAAAAGGATAGGCTAATTCTTTGGAGAGGGGGTCTAGCATTACTATTATTCGTATTATTCCATACCCTCCTAGTTTTAGTAGAACTGCCGCAAGGACTATAGATCCTGCTACAGGAGCTTCAACGTGGGCTTTAGGTAGTCAGAGGTGTACGCCATAGAGGGGTATTTTTACGAGAAATGCAATCAAGCATCCGGCTCATCAGATCTTGTGGCCTCAGGAGCTAAGGGTTAAGGGCTGTGAATATTGCAGAATTAATATTGAAAGTGTCCCAGTTGAGTGTTGGAGGAGAAGGAGGGCGACTAAAAGTGGTAATGATCCTGCCAGCGTATAAAATAAAAAGTAGGTGCCCGCATTTAGGCGTTCAGTTTGATTCCCCCATCGGGTGATGATAACTAGGGTGGGGATAAGGGTGGCTTCAAACATAACATAAAATATAATAATTTCTGTGGCACCAAATGCTATAATTAGGAAGGTTTGTAAAAACACCAGTAGGGTGATATAAAGTCGTTGGCGGTTGATGGGTTCGGGGTTAATATGGTTTTGGCTGGCGAGAATTATTAGGGGGAGAAGTCAGCATGTGAGAACTAATAAGGGGGTGGATAGGGGATCTGTGGCTAGATATATGTTGGAGGTAGACCACCCCGTTTCTGATGTTCAGCATAATCATGTTATACTGGTTAAGGCAATCAGTAGGCTGTGAGCGGTTGTTGTAGATCACAGTCATTTCGGTGATGACAATCAAATTGTTGGGAATAGCATAATTGTGGGTATTAGCACTTTTAGCATTGTAGAAGATTAAGGTTTTGAAGGCGGTCGGTTCCATGGGTTCGGGCTGTGGCAACAAGTAGTGCTAAGCCGGCACTGGCTTCACAGGCGGAAAATGCTAGGAGGAGCATAGGCGCTGTAGAGAATCCAGTTATTTCAAATTGTAAAGCTCAAAGGGCAAGCGCAATAAATAGTGATAATATTATTCCTTCTAAGCATAGTAAAGCAGATAAGAGGTGGGTGCGGTGAAATGTGAGGCCCATAAGCCCTAGGATAAAGGCGGAGCTGAAGCTGAAGTGTACGGGTGTCATAAGGGTGTCGTGGAGTTGAACCACGGTCTTCTGAGCCGAAATCAGAGGTCTTGCTTTGGACTAACATCCTTATTCTGCCCACTCTAAGCCTCCTTGTACTCATTCATAGATCAGGCCCAGAGTTAGAAGAATTAGTACAGCTGAGGCTCAAAGAAGGGTTCCGGCGGGGTTGAAGAGTTGGTCCCCTCAGGGGAGGGGTAATAAGAGGGCGATTTCTAAGTCAAAGAGGAGGAATAGAATGGCGACTAAGAAAAATCGAATAGAAAATGGTAGTCGAGCGGATCCGAGCGGATCAAATCCGCATTCGTATGGTGAGAGTTTTTCTGCGTCCGGGTTTATCTGCGGAAGTCAAAAAGATACAATGGCTAGGATTAGGGATAAAGTTGTTGTGATGGCTAAGATTACAATAATTAAATTCATTATCTTTCCTTGGGGTTTAACCAAGACTGGGTAATTGGAAGTCACTCGTACTAACTTTAGATACTAGAAAGATATGAGCCTCATCAGTAAATTGATACATAGAGGAATAGTCACACTACGTCGACGAAATGTCAGTATCATGCGGCGGCTTCAAAGCCGAAGTGGTGTTCAGATGTAAAGTGGTATTGGATTTGACGGAGAAGACAAACGGCCAGGAAGGAGGACCCAATAATTACATGAAGCCCGTGAAAGCCTGTAGCCACAAAGAATGTGGATCCGTATACCCCATCTGCAATGGTAAATGGGGCCTCGTAGTATTCTATTGCTTGCAAAGCTGTGAAATATATTCCTAAAAGGATGGTGAGTGCAAGGGATTGAATGGCCTGCTTTCGTTCCCCCTCTATGAGGCTGTGGTGAGCTCATGTAACTGTTACCCCCGATGCTAATAGAACGGCTGTATTAAGTAGGGGGACTTCGAAGGGGTCTAAGGGTGTGATTCCTGTGGGTGGTCAACATCCCCCTAGCTCGGGAGTAGGTGCTAAGCTTGAGTGATAGAAGGCTCAGAAAAAGCCCAAGAAGAAAAATACTTCTGAAGTAATAAAAAGAATTATACCATACCGCAGGCCTTTCTGGACTGGGGGGGTGTGGTGACCTTGGAAGGTTCCTTCTCGGATAATATCTCGTCATCACTGGTATATTGTAAGGAGGAGTAAGACTAACCCAAGGGTTATTAGTGTAGTAGAGTGAAAATGAAATCAAATTGCTAGGCCGGAGGTCATAAGTAGAGCTCCGACTGCGCCGGTTAGTGGTCATGGGCTTGGATCAACCATATGATACGCATGTGCTTGGTGGGCCATTAAACGTTCTCTTGAAGGTATAAGCTTAAAAGAAGAACAAATACGTATGCCTGAATTATAGCTACGGCGACTTCTAGTAGAGTTAATAGAAATAGAACGGTGGCGGTTAAAATAGCTACTGTAGGCATCATTGGAAGTAAAACAAATACAGCGGTGGCAATTAGTTGAATTAATAGGTGGCCAGCGGTTAAGTTAGCTGTAAGTCGGACGCCCAGGGCCAGGGGGCGAATAAATAGGCTAATCGTTTCGATAATAATTAGAACTGGGATAAGGGGGATAGGGGTTCCTTCTGGTAGGAGGTGGCCTAGTGCTACTGTTGGTTGATTACGCATGCCGATAAGGACTGTAGCGAGTCATAGTGGGACTGCAAATCCTATATTTAAAGACAGTTGTGTTGTAGGGGTGAAGGTATAAGGCAGAAGGCCTAGCATGTTAATAGTAATTAAAAAAACTATTAGGGATGCAAATAGTAGGGCTCATTTGTGTCCGCCTACATTTAGTGGTAGCATCAGTTGATTTGTAAAGCGATTAATTAGTCAGCCTTGAATGGTAATTAGGCGGTTGTTAATTCATCGGGCTGAGGGGGTGGGGTACATAATTCAGGGTAAAGCAATTGCGATAGCAATTAGGGGGATTCCTAAATATGAGGGGCTTGCAAATTGGTCAAAAAAGCTTATTGCCATGGTCAGTCTCAGGGTTGGGTTTTATGTTCTTCTGCGCCAAAGGGAATTGGCTCATTAGGGGAGATGTGGTTTAAGACTTTTGTAGGAACAACGGTCAAAAAGATAAATCATGAGAATAATAAGATAGCTAATCATGGAGCGGGGTTTAGTTGTGGCATTTCATCGGGGGTGGTTGGGAGGCACCAATCTTTGGCTTAAAAGGCCAACGCTGTAACCCAAATTTAGCTTCCTGATGAGGCGTCTTCTAGCATGAGGGAGGATCAGTGTTCAAAGTGTTCAAGTGGGACGGCCTCGACAACAATAGGCATGAAGCTGTGGTTGGCCCCACAGATTTCGGAACACTGACCATAAAATAATCCTGGGCGAGAGGCGATAAAGGCAGTTTGGTTTAGGCGGCCTGGGACACCATCTAATTTAATGCCCAGGGATGGTACAGCTCAGGAGTGAAGGACATCTTCAGCAGAGACTAACACACGAATTGGAGATTCTATTGGAACTACTATTCGGTGGTCTGTTTCAAGAAGGCGGAACTGTCCAGGGGTGAGGTCTTGGGTTGGGATTATATATGAGTCAAAGCCCAGATCTTCATAGTCGGTGTACTCATAGCTTCAGTATCATTGGTGGCCTATAGCTTTGATGGTAAGATGGGGGTCATTGATCTCGTCTATAAGATATAAAATTCGAAGTGAGGGTAGAGCAATTAAGATAAGAATTACAGCTGGTAAGACAGTTCATACAATCTCAATTTCTTGGGAGTCCAAAATATATTTGTTGGTAAGTTTTGTGGAGACTATGGCAACAATAATGTAAAGCACAAGAGTGCTAATTAAAAATACAATTATTAATGCGTGATCGTGGAAGTGAAGAAGTTCTTCTATTACGGGTGATGCCGCGTCTTGGAATCCTAATTGTGTGGGATGTGCCATTAAGCCAGTGGCTTAAGACATGCAGGGGTTTAACCTACAATTTCACCTTGACAAAGTGATGTAATTACGAATTTACTAATGTCTTAGAAGGAAGTGGCAGAGTGGTTATGCGGCTGGCTTGAAACCAGTACAAGGGGGTTCAATTCCTCCCTTCCTCGTTTAATTTGATTGAACTTGAACAAATGCTGGTTCTTCGAATGTGTGATAGGGTGGCGGACATCCGTGGAGTCATTCGGCGTTTGTTGCGGTTAATTCTACAGATTGAACCTCTCGTTTGGCGGCAAAGGCCTCTCAGAGAATAAATAGAAACATGATTACAGCCACCAGAGAGATCATTGACCCAATAGATGAAACTGTATTTCACAGTGTGTAGGCATCTGGGTAGTCTGAGTACCGTCGGGGCATTCCTGCGAGGCCAAGGAAGTGTTGTGGGAAAAAGGTAAGGTTAACACCTAAAAACATCACCCCAAAGTGGATTTTAGTTCAAGTGCTATGTAAAGTGTAGCCCGTAAATAGAGGGAATCAGTGGACGAAGCCGGCCATGATAGCAAAGACTGCACCCATTGACAGCACATAGTGGAAGTGGGCGACTACATAATATGTGTCGTGAAGGACAATGTCAATGGACGAATTAGCCAGAACAATCCCGGTTAGTCCGCCTACAGTAAATAAGAAAATAAACCCCAGTGCTCAAAGCATTGGGGTTTCTCATTTAATTGAGCCCCCGTGAAGCGTGGCCAGTCAACTAAAGACTTTCACGCCCGTGGGAATAGCAATAATTATTGTGGCAGATGTAAAGTATGCACGGGTGTCAACATCCATCCCAACTGTGAACATGTGATGAGCCCAAACAATGAAGCCTAGCAGGCCGATGGCCATTATGGCTCAGACCATTCCCATATACCCGAACGGTTCTTTTTTGCCAGCATAATAGGCTACTACATGTGAAATAATCCCGAACCCGGGTAAAATCAAAATGTATACTTCCGGGTGCCCAAAAAATCAGAATAGATGTTGGTATAGAATTGGGTCCCCTCCTCCTGCAGGGTCAAAGAATGTGGTGTTCAGGTTTCGATCGGTTAGAAGTATTGTAATTCCAGCGGCTAAGACGGGTAATGATAAAAGAAGAAGAACGGCGGTTACAAGAACTGCTCAAACAAACAAGGGTGTCTGATATTGCGAAATGGCTGGAGGTTTCATATTAATTGTTGTGGTGATAAAATTAATTGCCCCCAGAATTGAGGAAACCCCCGCCAAGTGTAACGAAAAGATGGTAAGATCGACGGATGCACCTGCATGGGCTAGGTTACCCGCTAGTGGAGGATACACCGTTCAGCCTGTCCCAGCCCCAGCTTCAACACCAGAGGAGGCTAGTAGGAGAAGAAATGAAGGTGGGAGAAGTCAAAAGCTTATGTTGTTTATTCGTGGAAATGCTATATCGGGGGCGCCAATTATTAGTGGGATAAGTCAATTTCCGAAGCCGCCAATGAGAATTGGCATTACTATAAAGAAGATTATGACAAAGGCGTGGGCAGTAACGATAACATTATAAATTTGGTCATTCCCAAGGAGAGACCCAGGTTGGCTAAGCTCAGCACGAATTAAAAGGCTAAGGGCTGTTCCAACCATTCCGGCTCAGGCACCAAATACAAGGTAAAGGGTGCCAATATCTTTGTGGTTAGTAGAGAAGAATCAGCGTGTGATTGCCACAGGTAGGATGGCCGAAGCCAGGTGGCGGGTTGTAGCCCCGAAGATAGAGGTTTAAGTCCTCTTCCTATCAAGTCCCGTGGTGGAGTACATGTTGGATTGCAAATCCAAAGACGCAGATTGACGTCTGCCGGGGCTTTCCCGCCTTACTCGTACAACGGCGGGAAAGTAGATGAATGCTCGCTGGTTTGGGCGCTTAGCTGTTAACTAAGAGTTTGTAGGATCGAGGCCTTCTCATCTAGAAAGGCTTTAGCTTAATTAAAGTGTCTGGGTTGCATTCAGAAGATGTGGGATAAAGTCCCGCAAGTCTTATCAGGGGCTAGGAGATTTTAACTCCTACTTAGGGCTTTGAAGGCCCTTGGTCTATGTTATCCTAAGCCTCTAGGTGACCAGTGCCAGGATGGCGGGGGTAACTGGGAGAAGTCCCAGGGCAATTGTAGAGGTTAGGGCCAGGGTTAGTGTTGTCTGGGTATTGGGGGTGCGTCACGGTAAAGTAGAGTTGGTTGTGGTGGGTGATATTGTGAGGGTTATTGCGTAACAGAGACGTAAATAAAAATATAGACTTAGTAGGGCTGCCAGGGCTATAATTGTTGCGGTGAGGGGTAATTCTTGTTTTGTTAATTCTTGGAGGATAAGTCATTTTGGTATAAATCCGGTTAATGGGGGGAGTCCTCCTAGAGAAAGTAGAGCTAAAGTCATAAGTACTATTAGTGTTGGATTTTTTGTTCATGCTGAGGAGAGTGTGTTAATTTTTGTGGCTTGTAATATTTTGAATGAAAGGAATGCTGTAGACGTTATGAAAATATATACTCCTAGAGCTAAGAGGGTTAGTTGGGGGGTGAACTGTAAAATGATGATTATTCAGCCTATGTGGGCAATGGAGGAGTAGGCTAGGATTTTTCGTAACTGGGTTTGGTTTAGGCCGCCTCATCCTCCGACTAGGGTTGATAGTAGGCCTAGGGATGAGAGAAGGTAGGGGTCAATTGTTGGGGCCACTTGAATAATTAATGCAAATGGTGCTAGTTTTTGTCATGTTGATAGAATTAGTCCTGTTAATAGATCAAGTCCTTGGAGGACCTCTGGGAGTCAGAAGTGTACAGGGGCCAGGCCAATTTTTAGTGCTAATGCCGCAATTACGAGGGTTGATGCTAGTGGATGGGATAAGTCATTAATATCCCATTCTCCCATTATTCATGCGTTTGTTGTGGCTGCAAATAAAATTACTGCTGCGGCTGTTGCTTGTGTAAGAAAATATTTGGTTGTAGCTTCAACTGCCCGTGGGTGGTGTTGTTGTGCTATAAGGGGGATAATTGCCAGGGTATTAATTTCTAGTCCTATTCAGGCTAGTAGTCAGTGGGAGCTTGCGAAGGTAAGCGTGGTACCTAGTCCCAGGCTGGATAATAAAATAACTAATACATAAGGGTTCATTGATAGGGGAGGGATTTTAACCGTCATGTTCGGGGTATGGGCCCGAAAGCTTAATTAGCTGACCTTATCATAGAAAGTGGTGTAGAGGAAGCACCAGGAGTTTTGATCTCCTGAGTATGGGTTCAATTCCCTTCTTTCTAGGAACTGGAGGGGCTTTAACCCTCATAAGCCACTCTATCAAAGTGGTCCTTGGGCGTTCAGGCACGGTTCCTGCTGCTAGAGTTGTGGGGGGAGTCCTGCAAATGCAATAGGAAGGGCGGTATGTCATAAGACTAGGGCTAGGGTTAAGGGTAGGAAATTTTTCCACACAAGATGTATGAGTTGATCATAGCGGAATCGGGGGTAGGAGGCCCGGATTCATAGGAAAACTATAGAAAGAAGTGCGGCTTTAGTTATTAAATTAAATGTTGTTAATTCGGGGAATGTTGGAAAGTGTGAGGCGCCGAGGAAGAGAACAGCAGATAGGGTATTTATTAATAAAATATTGGCATATTCGGCTAGGAAAAAAAGGGCGAAGGGCCCGCCTGCATATTCTACATTAAACCCGGAGACTAGTTCGGACTCACCTTCCGTTAAGTCGAAAGGTGCACGATTTGTTTCTGCTAGCGTGGAGATATATCATATTGCAGCTAGGGGTCAAGCTGGGATTAAAAGTCAGATGCCTTCCTGGGTAATATTAAATATTTGTAGTGTGTAACCCCCTGAAAAAATAATTACTGCTAGAAGGATTAACCCCAGGCTGACCTCATAGGAAATTGTTTGAGCCACGGCCCGTAGGGCACCAATTAAGGCATATTTCGAATTTGAGGCTCAACCAGAGCCAAGAATTGAATATACGGCGAGGCTTGATAGGGCTAAAATAAATAGCACACCTAGATTTAGGTCTGTGACCGGGTTTGGCATGGGAATGGGGGCTCATAGGGTTATGGCTAATGTTAGGGCAAGCATAGGGGTGGCTAGAAATAGAAATGGGGATGCTGTGGATGGGCGGATGGGTTCTTTAATAAATAGTTTTACCCCATCTGCAATTGGTTGAAGGAGACCATAGGGTCCAACAATGTTTGGACCTTTACGTAGTTGTATGTAGCCTAGGACTTTTCGTTCAATCAAGGTTAGAAATGCTACTGCTAGAAGGACGGGGATGATATATGCGAGGGGGTTGACTAGGTAAATTAGCAAAGTGTTTAACATAAACTAAGAAGAGGATTTGAACCTCTGGCTGAAAGGGCTTAGGCCTTTTGCAATTACCATGCTCTGCCATCTTAGTGTGGCATTATCTTTGCTTGGTTGTGGGTCCTCCATTTATTTAATTGAGTTGACTTCATTAATTAGGGGTGAGGCATACTTTTGGCATGGGCCTCTCTTTTCCGGTCCTTTCGTACTAGGAAAAGTAACACTACAGATAGAAACTGACCTGGATTACTCCGGTCTGAACTCAGATCACGTAGGACTTTAATCGTTGAACAAACGAACCCTTAATAGCGGCTACACCATTAGGATGTCCTGATCCAACATCGAGGTCGTAAACCCCCTCGTCGATATGGACTCTGGGAGAGGATTGCGCTGTTATCCCTAGGGTAACTTGGTCCGTTGATCGGCTAATTAGCCGGATCATTATTGGTCAGATTTTCTGTGGCTTAGAAATGTCTTTCTTAGTTTTAGGCTGTTGGCCCAGTCCACTCGGAGGATATCTTTTTCTCCGTGGTCGCCCCAACCGAAGGTAAAGCTCCACTTTCCGCTAGGTTTAAATTCTTATTTATTAAGTTGTTTGACGCGGTTGGGCTTGAACCTTAAGCTCCAAAGGGTCTTCTCGTCTTGTAGAGGTATGTCCGCTTCTGCACGGGCAGATCAATTTCACTGACTGGAAGGGGGAGACAGCTAAGCCCTCGTTTGGCCATTCATACAGGTCTTCATTTAAAAGACAAGTGATTGCGCTACCTTTGCACGGTCAAAATACCGCGGCCGTTGAACTTATGGTCACTGGGCAGGCTGGACCTCCTATACCTTGAAATTTGCAGGAGGCGATGTTTTTGGTAAACAGGCGAGGCTTGGGTTTGCCGAGTTCCTTCCCTTTCTTTTAGTCTTTCCATGGGGCACGCCAGTGTGGGTTTAACGATTATAACTTGTAAAGTTTTCTTGTGATTAATGTTATTTACATTGCCCTCTTGTTTTGGGTTCGTTAATTGCCAGTGGTCTATCCGAGCTGGCTTACACTTGTGCTTGGAGAGAAGTATTCATCTCTTGTTACTCATTTTAGCATAATCTCTTCCATGTGGTCATGGAGCGGCCTAATATATTTAGGGGAGTGGGAGAGTCTATTGAAATAATAAATTTTTAGTTGTCTGAGCTTTAACGCTTTCTGTGCAGGTGGCTGCTTTTAGGCCCACTGAAACAATAATTTTTTAAAATATAATCCCTATCCTCCTGATAAAGTTGTATCCTTGGTTAAAGGGGCTGTACCCCCTTTAACTAACTCTCGTGCCTTTCTTAATTTCTATTGTAGTGATTACTTATTTGGTTAAAGGGGGCACGAGGCTGAACTTCTATTCACTTCTTAGGCAACCAGCTATCACCAAGTTCGGTAGGTCTGTCACCTCTACCCGGGGCTCTTCCCACTCTTTTGCCACAGAGACGGGTTGGCCCTTTAAGGCTGTCCCGGGGTAGCTCACTTGGTTTCGGGGTTACAAACTAAAGGTCTCTTTGCTTGTTGGGTTCTTGCTAAATCATGATGCAAAAGGTACGAGTGTTAGTCTCTGCTTTTTTGTGCTTATATGACTTATTTCACTGCTCTTTCAGCTTTCCCTTGCGGTACTTTTTCTATTGCTTATGGAACCTTTTTCGTCTCCCGTACTTAGGTGGAAAAATGTTTTGATTGATAATTTTAGGTTTTGTAGTTTTATTTATATTGATAATTTAATATAATTTTAAGCTAGCTGTTTAGCTCAGGGTGATCCAACTTGCATGGATGTCTTCTCGGTGTAAGGGAGATGCTTGACTATCTCAGCCACGCCCTGATTTAATCCAAGTGCACCTTCCGGTACACTTACCATGTTACGACTTGCCTCCCCTTGTCTGTGCTTTTGTGTTATTAACATTGCATCGCTATCTGGTGGGGAGAGTGACGGGCGGTGTGTACGCGCCTCAGAGCCGGGTTCAAAAGGACACTCTATTTCCTTTTTACTGCTAAATCCTCCTTTGAGCACTAGTTTTCATAGTGTTGTTCGTATTATTCTTATAAAGAAAATGTAGCCCATTTCTTCCCACTTCGTTCGCTACACCTCGACCTGACGTTTTGAATTGTATTCACTTTGCTTACTATTAGTCCTTCACAGGGTAAGCTGACGACGGCGGTATATAGGCGGGGATGACTAGAAGTGGTGAGGTTTAACGGGGGTTATCGGTTCTAGAACAGGCTCCTCTAGGGGGGTTTAAGGCACCGCCAAGTCCTTTGGGTTTTAAGCTAGTGCTCGTAGTACCCTGGCGGACGTTTATTGTGAAAAAACGTCTAAGTTTACGGCTGAGCATAGTGGGGTATCTAATCCCAGTTTGTTTCTCAGTTTTCGTGGGGTCAGGTGGGCGAAGATTAAAGCTACCTTCGTATTTGGGCTTCAGATATTCAGGGGCGTATGACGGCCAAGAAGTCTTTTGGCTTTATTTATATTAAACCTTAACCACCCTTTACGCCGTGCCCATCAACTGGGGCCCCTCGTATAACCGCGGTGGCTGGCACGAGTTTTACCGGCCCTCTTATCTCTAACTAAGTCAAGTTTTCACTTATGGCTTAATATTTATCACTGCTGGGTTCCCTTGGGGGTGTGGCGTGGCAAGGCGTCTTGGGCTAAAATTTGTGCCTGATGCCTGCTCCTCGTCCCCGGGCGGGGGATTGAGGGCATTCTCACGGGTTTGCGGAGACTTGCATGTGTAAATCGAGCTAGAGCTGATGGTAAAGTCAGGACCAAGCCTTTGTGCAAGCGGAGCTTTCTAGGGCTCATCTTAGCATCTTCAGTGCTATGCTTTATTTTAAGCTACGCGAGC